GGTGATAAATGACAAAAGTAGGATATTGGAACATAACTTTGGAAGAGATGTTAGAAGCGGGAGTTCATTTAGGTCATGATACTAGGAAATGGAATCCTAGAATGGCACCTTATATATATGCAAAGTGTAAAGGTATTCATATTACAAATCTTACTAGAACGGCTCGTTTTTTATCAGAAGCTTGTGATTTAATTTTTGATGCAGCGAGTAGGGGAAAGCAATTTTTAATTGTTGGTACCAACAAAAAAAATAAAGCAGCTGCTTCAGTAGCGCGGGCTGCAATAAGGGCTCGCTGTCATTATGTTAATAAAAAATGGCTTGGCGGTCTGTTAACGAATTGGTATATCACAGAAACACGACTTCAGAAGTTCATGGACTTGAGAAGGACGAGGAGATTCAAGCGTCTTCCGACTAGGTTGAACAGAGAATTATCTCGCTTAAAAAGATATTTGGGCGGGATTCAATATATGACAAAGTTACCCGATATTGTAATAATCGTTGATCAGCAAGAAGATCAGGCTCTTAAAGAATGTCTCACTTTGGGAATTACAACGATTTGTTTAATCGATACAAATTGTGACCCGGATCTCGCGGATCTTTCGATTCCAGCTAATGATGACACTATAGTTTCAATCCGAGTAATTCTTAACAAATTGGTATTTGCAATTTGCGAGGGTTATTCTATTCCACCTTTTAGAACTTAAATTTAATCAAAAGACTTCAATGGCGAGACATTTATACAAAACTTCTAACCCGAGCACACGCAATAGAGCCGTAGACAGTCCGAAATCCAATCCACGAAATTTGATCTATGGACAGCATCATTGTAAAGGTCGTAATGACAGAGGAATCATTACCGCAGGGCATAGAGGGGGAGGGCATAAGCGTCTCTACCGTAAAATCGATTTTCGACGGAAGGAAAAAGACATATATGGATATGGAAAAATCGTAACCATAGAATACGACCCTAATCGAAATGCAGACATTTGTCTCATACACTATGGGGATGGTGAGAAAAGCTATATTTTACATCCCAGAGGGGCTAGAATTGGAGATACCTTTGTTTCTGGTACAAAAGTTCCTATAAAAATGGGAAATGCCCTACCTTTGAGTGCGGTTTGAACTATTGCTTTACGGAAGTGGAAATAACCAATTAGGTTTACGGCAAAACCTAGAAATCGATCATTGATCCAATTTGAGTACAGGATATACCTCTTCAGAAAACTGAAGAGTAACAGCAGCAAGTGATTGAGTTCAGTAGTTCCTCAGAGAACTCATATAAGATTATTGACTCTAGAGATAGAGTAATATGGAGAGGACTGCTCCGCGGGACCCCGGGTTATTAATTTCATTTGATGGTCAGAGGCGAATTGAAAGCAAAGCTGTAGGATTAACCCGGGTAAAAGATGTCTCCTACGTTACAGAAGTATCGACGTAATTTCATAGAGCCATTCGGTCTGAATGCTACGTGAAGAACATAAGCCAGATGAAGGAGCGGGAAGACCTAGGATGTAGCGCTATCTAAAATATCTATAAGCATAATCTACATCCAGAAAGCCGTATGCTTTGTTGGAAGAAGCTTGTACAGTTTGGGAAGGGGTTTTATTGAGAATCTACTTCAACCAATATGCCCTTAGGCACGGCTATACATAACATAGAAGTCACACTTGGAAAGGGTGGACAATTAGCTAGAGCTGCGGGTGCTGTAGCGAAACTGATTGCAAAAGAGGGTAAATCGGCCACATTAAAATTACCTTCTGGGGAGGTCCGTTTGATATACAAAAAATGCTCAGCAACGATCGGACAGGTGGGGGGGGTGAAGAAGAAGAGTTTGGGTATAGCCGGATCGAAATGTTGGCTTGGTAAGCGTCCTGTAGTAAGAGGGGTGGTTATGAACGCTGTAGACCATCCCCATGGGGGGGGTGAAGGAAGGGCTCCAATCGGTAGAAAAAACCCTGCAACTCCTTGGGGTTATCCTGCACTTGGAAGAAGTCGAAGAAAAAGTAAAAAAAAGAAATAGGAGAACCCTTGAGACGGTCACTAAAAAAAAATCCTTTTGTAGCAAACCATTTATTAAAAAAAATAAAAAAGATTAATGAAAAAGTGGAAAAAGAGATAATAGTAACTTGGTCCAGAACATCTACCATTATACCGACAATGATTGGTCATACGATTGCTATTCATAATGGAAAAGAATATTTACCTGTTTTTATAACGGATTATATGGTAGGGCATAAATTGGGAGAATTTTGTCCGACTAAAAATTTAGGAGAACATGCGAAAACCGATAATATATCTCACCATTAAGTTCTGGGTGCCTAGGTATCCACCCGGGTTTGTATCCCGGGACTGACGGGGCTCGAACCCGCAACTTCTGCCTTGACAGGGCAGTGCTCTTGCCAATTGAACTAAAATCCCGCCTCCGCAACATTCTTCTTGTTGTCATTCTATCTTATTTTCTCAGTAGTATACTATAGTTAAGAGTGACGAATTATGGGAC